ACTCATAATAGCCTATTCATATTCAATCGTCGAGATTGGAGGAGTAAATTCAATGCAATGTTTTTTAGGAAAGATTTAAACTGATAAATCCAAATTCATTCAAATAGGGATTTGAAAGTTCATTATTTTCATTTAGGGTGTCAGTTTATTAAATTAATTTAAGACTTTCGTGTAGGTTATGCTTTCCTGAGATTGAACTCTTGTAACTAGATAGTTCTACCGCGATCGAACTCAAAAAAATGCATTTTTACAAAATAGACCCCATTTTTTTTGAATTATTTAAAAATGACCCATTTTTCGTACACAATATCCTAACTAAGCTAACGGCTTTTTTGATTGGGTTGAAAGCGAAAGATATATGGGAGATCTATATAATAATTTAGAGAAAGGAAATTAAGAAGTCCGAAAGTTACACAAAAAGTTTTAAAAATGGAATCAATTAGTATCAACAATTCATTAATTTTAACTTAGCTAAAGATTTTCTATTTGCTCTTCTATAGATATGATATAGAGAGAAAAAAGAATTTTCTTATTTATTATTGGAATTGGAACAAATAGTTCGATGGGGAAAATAAAACTCCCCACCTTGGAAATGAAAAAACATACTAAAAGAGGGTTAAAACCTTGTATCCTGTCTTTATTCTTTTTTCAAACAAAAAAAGTATTAGTTGTAGAATTCATTAAACAGAAAAATTCTTATTCCACATATCATAGGAGAAAAGAAAGGTCCATTTCATATTGATTAGCCCAACAATAATAAAAATAGGTAATGGAAATTGTTCATTTTTAATTATGAAATGGACCTTTTTTCGAGTCAAATCAATTCAGATTATTCCAACGTTTTATTACTTATTTGTTTGTCGCACAAAAAAACTTTTTGAATTTCCGGTCAAAAGAGATTTCCCTAAAGAAAAAGCTTTTAACGCTGCCCAATATCCCTTCCGTTTCCAAATATTTTTACGAATACGCTTTTTTGATATAGAAGTACGTTTTTTTGGAACTGCCATTTAAAAATGAAGAGGTTACTCATTATTATAGTTGGATGTGAAAGACATCTATTGTTCAAAACGAATTGTTCTTTTTATTCTCTAGATAATATTATTTTCATATAAATGGAGATAGGTGAAAGATATGTGAAAATTGCATAAAATATTACTAGAAGAAGAGGATATATGCTTTTTTTTTTTCAAAAAGAAAATGGTTTTTCTAGTCCATACAATATTCGTAAGAAAGAAAAATTTGTATTGATTGATATTGATACTTTTATTTCTCTTTCTTATTCAAATCTATAGAATACGCCGTGCCCTAGCAATTAAATTGGTTGAACTCTATAACATAAAGAATCAAAAAGACCCTACATTTCTATTTCTGCCTATTTTCGTCGTTCTACATTTAATTTACATGTACTAAAATACATCGAAAGGTTTAAGAACCCCACCCTTGTTGCTTACTGAAAAACTTTAATCTTTAATGTTTTTGATTTTATTAGACTGGAAATAAATCAATCAATTCCATAATGAACTAGTTAATGATTTTGAATAAACTAACTAAAATAGCGAGTTCTTATTTCATTAGGCCAGGTTAGTGATCTTAGTTAATCTAATCCTATGATTCATATTAGGATTTTTAGTGTAATTCTTTATACTTGCTCTATGACTAGAAATTTTTTAATAATCATTGAATTTTTCATTTTCGGTATCTTCATAAATATATTAGTGACTAACTAAGTATTCACGTTTTACGAGTACTTGAGTTATATCATTTGACCAATTGTAACTTCTTGATTTGAATAGTTGAAGTATTTAAGAAAGACTCACAATAAACAATAAGTAAGAATATAAAATTAGAAAATTCTATTTAAGTTAGTACATATCTTGATTTTTTTATTGACTCCTTTCAAAAGAGATAAGATCCGGTGAATCGGAAACACTTAATTAAGAATAAAAAACTTTTTATTTTTTATGGAACAGACATATCAATATGCGTGGATAATACCCTTCGTTCCACTTCCAGTTCCTATGTTAATAGGGGTGGGACTTCTTCTTTTTCCCACGGCAACAAAAAATCTTCGTCGTATGTGGTCCTTTCATAGTATTTTATTGTTAAGTATAGTCATGATTTTTTCGATTGATCTGTCTATTCAGCAAATAAATAGCAGTTCTATCTATCAATATGTATGGTCTTGGATCATCACTAATGATTTTTCTTTAGAATTCGGCTACTTAATTGATCCACTTACTTCTATTATGTCAATATTAATCACTACTGTTGGAATTATGGTTCTTATTTATAGTGATAATTATATGTCTCATGATCAAGGATATGTAAGATTTTTTGCTTATATGAGTTTTTTCAGTACTTCCATGTTGGGATTAGTTACTAGTTCTAATTTGATACAAATTTATATTTTTTGGGAATTGGTTGGAATATGTTCGTATCTATTAATAGGGTTTTGGTTCACACGACCTGTTGCGGCAAATGCTTGTCAAAAAGCCTTTGT